ATAAAACCTATGCAACGATGATTCTTTTCAACAAACCACAAAGATATCGGCACTTTATACTTTGTTTTCGGAGCTTGATCCGGAATAGTAGGAACCTCTTTAAGCCTTCTAATCCGAGCCGAATTAGGACAGCCAGGAAGACTAATTGGAGATGATCAAATCTACAATGTACTTGTAACCGCCCACGCCTTCGTAATAATTTTCTTTATAGTAATACCAATTATAATCGGAGGATTTGGAAACTGACTTATTCCTCTTATATTAGGAGCTCCTGATATAGCTTTCCCCCGAATAAATAATATAAGATTTTGACTTCTACCTTTTTCTCTAACTCTTCTTTTAACAAGAGGAATAATTGAAAGAGGGGTAGGAACTGGATGAACAGTTTATCCCCCCTTAGCTGCCTCCATCGCCCATGCAGGGGCTTCAGTCGATTTAGGAATCTTTTCGCTTCATTTAGCCGGAGTCTCCTCCATTTTAGGAGCAGTAAATTTCATGACAACCGCAATCAATATACGAGCTAATGGAATAACTATAGACCGGATACCCCTATTTGTCTGATCAGTTTTTATTACTGCAATCCTCCTTCTTCTATCCCTCCCAGTCTTAGCAGGAGCCGTTACTATACTCTTAACAGACCGAAACCTCAATACTACCTTCTTTGACCCTGCAGGAGGAGGCGACCCCATTCTCTATCAACATCTATTCTGATTCTTTGGGCACCCAGAAGTTTATATTCTCATCCTTCCAGCATTTGGCATAGTTTCCCACATTGTCTCTCAAGAATCAGGTAAAAAAGAAGCTTTCGGAACTTTAGGGATAATTTATGCTATATCCGCTATTGGCCTTCTAGGATTTTTAGTTTGAGCTCACCACATATTTACAGTTGGAATAGACGTAGATACTCGAGCTTACTTTACATCAGCCACTATAATTATTGCAATTCCAACAGGAATTAAAATTTTTAGTTGACTAAGAACTCTCCAAGGAACTCAATTTACCTATTCTCCCTCACTTTTATGAGTTCTCGGCTTTATCTTTTTATTTACAGTGGGAGGATTAACAGGCGTAATTCTAGCAAACTCCTCAATCGATATTATTCTACATGACACTTACTACGTAGTGGCTCACTTTCACTATGTTCTTTCCATAGGAGCTGTCTTCGGCATTTTCGCAGGGATTGTCCACTGGTTTCCTCTATTCACAGGATTCTCTTTAAATCCTAAATGACTAAATCCTCACTTCCTCACTATATTTCTAGGAGTAAATATAACTTTTTTTCCCCAACATTTTTTAGGCCTAAATGGAATACCACGACGATACTCCGACTACCCAGATGGATTCACTCCCTGAAATATCTTATCCTCCATTGGATCTCTAATCTCCTTAATTGCAGTTATATGATTTATATTTATCGTTTGAGAAGCCTTTATAATTAAACGAACCACTAGATTTTCTCCATTTCTAAGGACTTCTATCGAATGACAACATTCCTACCCCCCCATAGACCACAGATATACCGAAATCCCACTAATTTCTAACTATCTAAAACAGCAGATTGTCGCATAGGGTTTAAAACCCTACAAATGAAGGGTACCCCCCCTTCTTTTAGAAATGATAACATGAGGATCTTTAGGACTTCAAGACAGAGCTTCACCTTTGATAGAACAATTAACCTACTTCCACGATCACACTATAATAATCCTTATTCTTATCACAACTATAGTAGGATATATTATAATTAATTCCACGTTCAACTCTTTTATTAACCGATTATTACTAGAAAACCAAATTATTGAAATTATCTGAACAATTCTTCCCTCAATTATCTTAATCTTTATCGCCATGCCATCTCTCCGACTTCTCTACCTTCTTGATGAAACTAATAACTCTAGAATTACTATCAAAACAGTGGGCCATCAATGATACTGATCCTACGAATACTCAGACTTCCTAGGAGTAGAATTTGACTCCTATATAGTCCCCTCTTACGACTTAAACCCCTCCGAATTTCGACTCCTAGATGTAGATAATCGAACAGTAATCCCAATAAACGCTCAAATCCGACTAATTATCAGAGCAGCAGACGTTATTCACTCTTGAACAGTTCCCGCTCTAGGAGTTAAAGCAGATGCCGTCCCAGGACGACTAAATCAAGTCAGCTTCCTAATCACACGCCCCGGCCTATTTTATGGACAATGCTCCGAAATCTGTGGAGCTAATCATAGCTTTATACCTATTGTAATTGAAAGAGTTTCAGTGAACTCTTTTTTAACTTGAATCTCATCTTCCTCAAGAAACTAGCCCACTTAAGACTCCAGAAACCTTTATAGTTTAGGTCTTTTAAACCTAAAATAAGTAAACCTCTTTACTGCTGGAGATAAAAATTAGTTAACTTCAATAATATAAGTTTGTCAAACTTAAGTAATCCCAGATATTTTTAAATGCCTCAAATAAGACCCTTATTTTGACTAAATTTATTTATATTCTTTATCCTAGGGTTTCTTATATTTTCAATCATTAATTACTTTATATATCCTAGCAAAATAAAAGAAACTCCAACTTTAACCGCCAAACTTATACAAAAAATCTGAAAATGATAACAAATCTATTTTCAATTTTCGAACCATCCTCAAGAATTTTCTCACTATCCCTGAACTGATCTTCCACTTTCCTAGGTATTATTTTTCTTCCCTGATTTTTTTGAGCCTCATCCTCTCGTTGACTCTTCCTCTGAATAAAAACGTATCACTTACTTAATAAAGAATTTAAAACAATCCTAGGCCCCTCAAATATAGGAATCTCTTTCATTTTCGTATCTCTGTTCAGCTATATCCTTTTTAATAATCTTCTAGGCCTCACCCCATATACCTTTACCAGTTCAAGCCATCTTAGAATAACCCTAACCCTCGCTCTTCCCCTATGAGTCTCTTTCATCCTTTTTGGATGAATTAATCACACCCAACACATATTTGAACACCTAGTACCTCAAGGTACTCCCGGAGTACTAATGCCATTTATAGTTTTAATTGAAACAACCAGAAACATTATCCGACCAGGAACCCTGGCCATCCGCCTAGCAGCAAATATAATTGCAGGACACCTTTTATTAACCTTATTAGGAAATACAGGACCCTTTCTTCCTAACAGACTTATCACAATTCTTATCTTTTCTCAAATCCTCCTTTTATTATTAGAGGCTGCAGTTGCTATCATTCAATCCTATGTATTTGCCATCCTTAGAACTCTTTACGCTAGAGAAGTAAACTAATGTCCTCACACAACCACCATTCCTACCATCTCGTCGAAATAAGCCCTTGACCCCTCACAGGATCAATTGCAGCTATACTTCTAACCTCAGGACTTGTTAAATGGTTTCACCAATTTAACCCTGATCTCCTTCTTTTCAGATTTATCCCAATTATTTTAACAATAATTCAATGATGACGAGACGTCACACGTGAAAGAACCTATCAAGGCCTTCATACCAAGCCAGTTATCAAAGGGCTACGATGAGGAATAATTCTTTTTATTGTCTCAGAAGTTCTTTTTTTCTTTTCCTTCTTTTGAGCTTTTTTCCACAGTAGACTAGCTCCCGCCGCAGAAATTGGAATATTCTGACCTCCTATTGGAGTACAACCCTTTAATCCCTTCCAAATCCCTCTTCTAAACACCACTATTCTTCTATCCTCCGGAGCTACCGTAACATGAGCTCATCACGCAATCCTAAACTCTAACTTTTCCGAAGCAATCCAAAGTCTAAGAATAACTGTTATCTTAGGGGTGTACTTTACTAGCCTCCAAGCATATGAATATTTAGAAGCCTCTTTTTCTATCGCTGATTCAATTTATGGCACTACTTTCTTCGTTGCTACAGGATTCCACGGACTCCACGTTATTATTGGAACCACCTTTTTATCTATTTGTCTTTATCGTCTTTTCAAGCAGCATTTCTCCAATAACCACCATTTCGGATTCGAAGCAGCTGCTTGATACTGACATTTTGTTGACGTAGTGTGACTCTTTCTCTATATTTTTATCTATTGATGAGGAAGATAATTTTTTAGTATTCTTTGTACATTTAGCTTCCAACTAAAAAGACTATCCTCATAGAAAAATTAATCCTTATCATAATCTCAACCATTTCTCTCACACTCACACTATGCTCACTCATTATATTCCTCTCTACTACCCTCTCCAAAAAAACTATCCTAGACCGAGAAAAAATATCTCCCTTTGAATGCGGATTCGACCCCCAAAGATCTGCCCGGCTCCCATTCTCCCTACGATTTTTTCTAATTGCAGTAATTTTCCTAATTTTTGATGTTGAAATTACACTTCTTCTCCCCCTTGCTAACCTCTCAACCCTAACCGATCTCCAAGCATGAAGGTTTGTAACCACCTTATTTTTATTAATTTTACTACTTGGACTTTACTACGAATGAGGAAAGGGAGCCTTAGAATGATCCCAGTGAAACCGTAGTCAACTATGACATATGACTTGCATTCATAAAGTGTATTAACCTGTTTCACAATTAGAAAGCGAATTTTGCACTTAGTTTCGACCTAACCCTTGGGAGACCCTCTAATTTTGGCAGAAGCCAAATAGCGGCCTATCACTGTTAATGATAAAATTGAATATTTCCTGTCAAAGAGATCCAAACCTAGAAAAGCTTCTAACTTTCCTCCTTAGCGGTCAAATTCCGTTAGTTTCTTTTTTTTATAGTGTAAAAACACACATTACACTTTCATTGTAAAGATGAAGGAACCCCCTTCTAAAACACTTACAGGAATACCTCCACTTTTGCAACTTCAATGCAATATTACTTTTAAAATATATAAGTCTTTTCCTAAAACAAAACTTTTATTTTCTATTGAAGTTTTAATAATTTAAAAAAAATACTGGTCTTGTAAATCAGAAATGAAATCATATCTTAAAATAAATCATCTTTTATGAAATTCTTTATTTTAGACTCCCTTTTATTTTTGTGATCTCTTTAATTTTTTCTTTCTTAACACATCCCCTTTCCATAGGGATCACACTACTAATCCAAACAATTATAATTTGCCTCTTAACCGGCCTTTTCAACCCTTGCTTCTGATTTTCATATATTCTATTCTTAATCTTCCTAGGGGGGATACTGATTTTATTCATTTACGTCGCTTCTCTAGCCTCAAACGAAACATTTAAACTTCATCTATTCTGAACAACATTACTAACAGTGTCTCTCATTCTTTCATTCTGTCTCTTGTGAAGAGACCCCCTTTCTTTAGTTACAGACTTTTTTTTCTCTAGAAGAGAGACAATTTTTCAAACAAAAATAAATTTTTCTCTCACCTCAACTAGAGCCCTCTTTTCAACTCCCTCTTATTGTCTCACTTCCTTTATAGTCATTTATTTACTCTTTATACTACTAGTAGTAGTAAAAATTATTAGACTTTCCAGAGGACCTCTCCGTCCTTCAACATTAACATAATTAATTCCCACCCAAAATTATTAACTTTTAAACTATACACTTTCTCTGAGCTATCTCACACTATCAAATTAAAAATATTTTAACTATTCAATCCTTTCGTACTAAAATAATTTATTTAAGATCTAAAAGATAGAAACCAACCTGGCTCACGCCGGTCTGAACTCAAATCATGTAAAGATTTAAAGGTCGAACAGACCTTCTTTTATAACTTCTGCGCTATAAAGAATTCTTTAATTCAACATCGAGGTCGCAAACTTTTTTGTCGATAAGAACTCTCAAAAAAAATTACGCTGTTATCCCTAAAGTAATTTACTCTAATACCTTTACCAAGGATCAAAACACTCAAACAACTTTGTATTAATATAAAACAGTTAAATTTTTTATATTCTAATCGCCCCAACAAAACATCACCCCACTAATAAAAACTAATTTAATTATTTTATTTTTTAATGAATAAAATGTCAAACTTTATAGGGTCTTATCGTCCCTTTAGAACATTTAAGCCCTCTCACTTAAAAGTTAAATTCTATTTTTTCAATAAAGACAGCTTATTTCTCGTCCAACCCTTCATACAAGCCTTCAATTAAAAGACTAATGATTATGCTACCTTCGCACGGTCAAAATACCGCGGCCTTTCAAATCTTCAACGGGCAGGCTAGACTCTATAAATCTCTCACACAGAGATGTTTTTGATAAACAGGCGGAAATAAAATTTGCCGAATTCCTCTACAAAACATGAATACAACTAAACCTTACTAAATTATCTCGTAATTCATTTTATATAATATAACATTTACTAATATACCAATTTTAAATACTCCAAATTTAATTCAAAATACTCTCTCATATGTATCTAAAAAGAATTATACTTAATAGTTCCCAATCTTAGCTATAACACCCTCCAAACAAAGCTACTTCTAAGCCTAGTCCAATCTTATTTCTTTTAAAAATCTTCTTTAAACTCCTAAAATTTAAACAAAAAGCTCTCCCCTTCTGCTCCCTCCTTTTAACATTAATATCATGTAAAAGCTAAATTAAATTTATTTATAAAAGAACCAGATATCAAAAAGCTCGCCTAACATTTCACTCCTAAACTAAAGTTCCTAATCTTTTTATTACAAAAACAGTCTTCTCCAATTTAGCTATCCTTTTTTCGGGACAATCAACATTAACTAATTTAAATTAAACACCCCTAATACACAAGGTACAAAATCTCATTTCTACTTTAATTTTACTTTTCTTAATTCTCTTTCAAATTTTCCCTCACAGTACTCATTCTCTATAGTCTACTTAAAAATTTCCTTCTCTTACTAAGCTAAAAAAATATTTTTCCTAAATAAATTTAACAAACCTTACTACTCAAAACAAATCGGTTTCACTCGAATACTCTTCTCAATGTAAGTGAGATACTAAACTTAGCTTTGCTTTGAAACACAGACAGACATTACAAAACCTTGTATTTATTAATATCGAATTATTATTTTATTTAGTTAATAATATTAAGAAATCAATTAACTACAATTATTATAACAGTAATAACCTACCCCCCTGAAATGTCTAAAATTCCCTCAAAAAATAAAAAATTTCCCACAATAAAAAAGAATTTCCTCTAGATTCTCAAATTCCATTTTTTTTTGAAAATATTTCAAACCAAAATAGGTCAAGTATTTTTTCCAGTGAAAAATTTTATTAAATCTTTCTCCAACTTTCTAAAGACTTTTCTTACTATATATACATTTCTTAAATTGTATACCGGATTCCTTTACGATTTATCTGACCTTTATTCTATAAACCAATACCTTTATATAAATGAGTTCGTGTATCTCTACTTATTTCTTTTATAAAAAAGCTTCATTTCATATTTTCTAAGGACATTTCCATTACGAGGTATACTCTCTAAAATGTGGAATCGTTCAATAAGGGGGGAAAGCTCGAAATCTTTTCCTCTTTCCTCTTGGAGGGGATTCAGATTTCGGGCTTTCTATTCCCCTATCTTGGACTTAGATTTATTTCTACTTAATGCTTACATCAGGATCTTCCAAAATTATGGGATATTCTCCTTTTCATACAAAGATTTGTATATAAAGCACCCCCCCGGTGGGGGGTGCTCCTTTTTTTAATAAAAAATTTTATCTAAAATCTAAGCTCTAACTTAAGGTTATTAAAATAAGAAATAAAAATATTTCCTATTTTCTATCGAAATATGCACCTCCACTTTTCCAAAGAAAAATGAAATTCTAGCTCTTAACTTTAAGACATCAAAATAAAGTTACTTCTTATTCTTTAAACCCCAATCTCCTTACTCATCCTCAAATTACTATTAACAGTAAACAAAAGATAAGCTAAATAAGCTAGTGGGCTCATACCTCATTTATGAGAAAATATCTCTCTTTTTAATGTCCTTCTCCCCCTATAAAAGTATATTTTTAAGCCTCATCCTAACAGGAGCTATTCTTTCAATTTCAGCCACTTCTTGGGCTTCTGCCTGAATCGGACTTGAATTAAACTTAATATCTTTTATCCCACTAATCTCATCAAAAACTAATCTTCTTTCTTCCGAAGCAACCCTAAAATATTTTTTAGTCCAAGCTCTTGGATCTGCAGTCATCATCTTTTCCGCTGCTGTTTCTTTCATGATTCCTCATTTCTTCCTACTTACAATCTCTCTTGCTTTATTTCTCAAAATAGGGAGAGCTCCTTTCCATTTCTGGTTCCCTCAAATTATAGAAGGACTAAATTGACTCCATAGAACCCTTTTAATAACCATTCAAAAATTAGCTCCTATATTCCTGATCTCCTATTTAACCTCAGACCCTCTCTGCCTAATCTCAATTTCCATTATTGCAATCTGCTCCGCTCTAATTGGCGCAATTAGAGGGTTAAACCAAATCTCTCTTCGTAAAATTCTTGCTTTCTCCTCTATTAACCATATATCTTGGATACTCTTTTCTATATTAATCAACGAAACTACATGAAGATTATATTTTTTATTTTATTCATTAATCACTATCTCCCTCACAATTCTTTTTTACACTATTCAAGCGTTCAACCTTTCTGACCTAATAAACTTTCAAAGCTCACTCCCCCTCAAAGTAATCTCCATACTCTCACTCTTTTCTTTAGGAGGAATACCCCCTTTCTCAGGATTTATCCCCAAATGAATTGTAACACAAGAAATAATTATTAACTCCTACTTCCACACTCTTACTTTATTACTATTCTGTTCCTTAATTACTCTTTATTTTTATCTACGATTATCTATCTCCATTTTATCTTTAACGCCCCCTCAAAACAAATGCATAAAAGTTTGAGAGCCCAAAAGTTCTTTTTTTATTGTCTTAGCCTCTTTTTGAAATTTCTTTGGAATCTTCGCAGTCACACCTTTCCTTTTCCTCTAAAACTTCGCAACTCACTGAAGCTACCCCTAAACCCTATTAAATAAAAAACCAAACCAAAATCTCTCTAAGGACCCCTAAAAGGGGTCTAGTTTCTCTTTATAGTATAAAAATATTCATTACACTTATATTTCAAAATTAAACCTCTTAAAGAGCCTTAAAACTTCTTGTATAAACCCCACTTTTAAAATATATAACTCTACATCAAAATAAAAAAAATAATAACTAATCAAAAAAATAAACCCTTTATAAAAATCACCACTATGTTATTTTGAATAAATTGTATAAAAAAAGAACCTCTTATAAAAGAAGTAAATGCCCCCTGAGACCCATAATATTCTAATCAACCCTTATCTCCCAACCGAAATAAATACTGCCCCCTATGAATCCTTCATAAAGACAACTTTAAAGTAGATAATAAAGGTATAAATCACATAGATCCCACAAAAGAAACTGAAAGATAAGTCTTAATTGACCCTAGATTCCCCCTAACTCTCATTAAATTAACTCTATATCCAATCCCTGCTCCAATCCCCCTTAATAAAAGAGCTAAAATTTTTCACCCCTCCCTTAAACAAATTATATAAGGATCTATCTCTATAACCCAACTCAAAAAAGAGCCCCCTATTACAGCAGCAACTCTCAAAATCATCAAAGCACCAATCATCGTTTTATAAGACTCCCCTAATCTAGATATCCCCCCAAATCCAGAAGTTCTCCTAAATCTATAAAAAATTAAACGGAATGTATAACAAACAGTTAAACCAGTTGCCAAAATATATAAACAAACTCCCATTAAATTAATTTCTCTCATAAAAGCTACTTCCAAAATTAAATCTTTAGAATAAAACCCAGCCAAAAAAGGTATCCCACACAAAGCCAAATTAGCCAAATTTATACAAATAGCAGTTAACGGCATTCCTTCTACAAGACCACCTATACCCCGAATATCTTGGCACTCCCCTACCCTATGAATAATAACCCCAGCACACATGAACAACAATGCTTTAAAAAGAGCATGAGTTAATAAATGGAAAAAAGCCAAATCTAAAAATCCCAAAGCCAAGATTCTTATCATCACTCCTAACTGTCTTAAAGTAGAAAGAGCAATAATTTTTTTTAAATCAAACTCAAAATTAGCCCCCAATCCCGCTATAAATATAGTCAAACAAGAAATAATTAATAAAAAAGACTGCACAGAACTCCCCTCTAATACCCCCCTAAATCGAATTAATAAATAAACCCCCGCAGTGACCAACGTAGAAGAATGAACTAAAGCAGACACAGGAGTAGGAGCTGCTATCGCAGCTGGTAATCAAGCCGAAAAAGGAATCTGAGCTCTCTTTGTCATGGCAGCAATACAAATAAATACCTTAACCAAAAAAAAGCCCCTATCCCTTAGCTCCCTGTAAAAAACAAGATTTCATCCCCCCAACATAAAAATTAAAGAGATCCTTAATAAAATTCCTACATCTCCCACTCGATTAGATAATACTGTCAACATTCCAGCATTCGCTGATTTTTCATTTTGATAATAAATTACCAAAACATAAGAAATTAACCCTAACCCATCCCACCCTAATAAGATTCTAATTAAATTAGGACTAATAATCAAAGCTCCTATAGAAAAAACAAACGCAAAAACTAAATATATAAATCGGTTAAAATTATCATCTCCCCTTATATAATCCCCCCTATAATATATAACCAAAGAAGAAATAAATAATACAAACCCCAAAAAAAGACACCTAATCCAATCAAAAATAAAAGTTATAACAATAGAAGAACTATTTAAAGAAACAATCTCTCACTCTACTACATACCTCAACCCTAAATCCAACCTCATAACTCCTCCCCTCACAAAAGCTAAAGAAATCCCCATCAAAAAAATTAAACAAATTAGATGACTAGAAAATCCTCATAACATGATCTAAAATAACTTCTTATATCTCTGGCCCCACAAACCAGTATCTTTATTAAACTATTTAAATTGCCCAAACCTTTTATAATTTCAAAGCTATCTATTAGATAAAAATTTTTTTAAACACACCCTTACTTATACTCTCTTTAATTTTTGCTTCCTCATAACCCTAAATAAACTCTTTAAATTCTTACCCCCAAGACACAGTCAGAGAGTAGTTTTATTAAAATATTAATTTTGGAGATTAAAGTTAAAAGACTCTTTTCTCTCTGAACAATAGAGATATCATTAAATACCTTTCTGCTTTCTCTAACAAACTACTATCCTATTTAATGAGCACCTAACTTTAACCTCCTTATTTCCATAGCTAAATCAACCTTAGCCGAGAATTAAGGCACCATAAAACCTTGTATTTATTAATATCGAATTATTATTTTATTTAGTTAATAATATTAAGAAATCAATTAACTACAATTATTATAACAGTAATAACCTACCCCCCTGAAATGTCTAAAATTCCCTCAAAAAATAAAAAATTTCCCACAATAAAAAAGAATTTCCTCTAGATTCTCAAATTCCATTTTTTTTTGAAAATATTTCAAACCAAAATAGGTCAAGTATTTTTTCCAGTGAAAAATTTTATTAAATCTTTCTCCAACTTTCTAAAGACTTTTCTTACTATATATACATTTCTTAAATTGTATACCGGATTCCTTTACGATTTATCTGACCTTTATTCTATAAACCAATACCTTTATATAAATGAGTTCGTGTATCTCTACTTATTTCTTTTATAAAAAAGCTTCATTTCATATTTTCTAAGGACATTTCCATTACGAGGTATACTCTCTAAAATGTGGAATCGTTCAATAAGGGGGGAAAGCTCGAAATCTTTTCCTCTTTCCTCTTGGAGGGGATTCAGATTTCGGGCTTTCTATTCCCCTATCTTGGACTTAGATTTATTTCTACTTAATGCTTACATCAGGATCTTCCAAAATTATGGGATATTCTCCTTTTCATACAAAGATTTGTATATAAAGCACCCCCCGGTGGGGGGTGCTCCTTTTTTTAATAAAAAATTTTATCTAAAATCTAAGCTCTAACTTAAAATTATTAAAATAAGAAATATTTTTATTTCTTATTTTCTATCGAAATATGCACCTTCACTTTTCCAAAGAAAAATGAAATTTAGATCTTAATTTTAAGACACCAAAATAAAGCTACTTCTTATTCTTTAAACCCCAATCTCCTTACCTAATCCTTTTAAACCCCTCTAAATTCTTAAACCACTTCGTTTCTTCTAAAGATTTTAAGTTAATAAAACTAACATCCTTCAAAGATGTCTAAAAAAGTAGACCCTTTTAAATCTTATATGATAAGAAAGCACTCTTGTTTTTAGATTTACAGTCTAACGCCTAAATCTCAGCCACCTTACCTCTAAAAAGAACCTGAAAAAACTAAAGCCCTTTTTATAATAATTAAATTTAAAGGAATAATATGAAGAGCCAATACAAAATACTCATTCAATTTACCTGAACAACAAGAATACAATGAATTAAAAAAGGAACCATGTTGTCTTAAAGAGTATAAATATAGGGTATAAGCAGCCCTAAAAAAAGATAACATCGCAACCCCTAACATCCCTATTTTTCTTCAGCTTACAATTCTTGTGATCAATCTAATCTCCCCTAATAAATTTAATGTTGGAGGAGCTGCTATATTTCCAATACATAATAAAAACCACAATAACCCTAAATTAGGCATAAAATTTAAGAGCCCCTTACCAACAATCAGCCTTCGGCTCCCCAACCGCTCATACACAATGTTAGCTAAACAAAATAACCCAGAAGAACAAAGCCCATGCCCCACTATCACTACAATAGCCCCACTTAAACCTCAACTCCTTATTAAAGCCAATCCTCTCAAAACTATTCCTATATGAGCTACAGAAGAATAGGCAACTAATGCCTTTACATCCACCTGTTGTAAACATATTAGTCTAACAATAAAACCCCCAAAAATTCCGATTCTAATTCAACCTGAAATAAATATTTTATTTACCTGAACAAGTATAGGAAGTACCCGTACTAACCCATATCCTCCCAACTTTAAAAGAATCCCAGCAAGAACCATAGAACCAGCCACAGGGGCCTCCACATGTGCTTTCGGCAATCATAAATGAAATAAATATAAAGGTAATTTTACTATAAACGCAAAAACAGTACAGAAATATCACAAAAAGCTAAACCTTAAAGGCCCCATCCCAGCTCTCAACCCTATTCTTAGAGAGCCCCCTCCTTTGTATAAGCTCAGTAAAGAAACTAACAAAGGTAAAGAGGCAAATAAAGTATAAAATAATATATAAATACCAGCCTGAATCCGCTCAGGTTGGTAGCCTCAACCTAAAATTAAAATAAATATAGGAACTAAAGAACTCTCAAACCTTACATAAAACATAAGATAATCCCTTGAGCAAAAAGTTAATAATAAAGTTAACAATAAAGCTAAACTCATTATCAGGAATCCCCTGTCATGATTACTACTTTTTTTAATGGTTTGTCTAGCAAATACTCTTAATATAAGAATCCAAATTCTTAAAATAATTAAAATAAATCTAAGATAATCAACCCCCATCCTGTACCCAACATAAAAAAAATAAAAGTCATGCCTAAAATTCAACAACACTAAAAAACATATGAAAAGCAATTCTGTTTGAACAACTTTTCATTCCTTTACAAAAAATATAATCAATAAATTCAATATTAAAATCCTTAACATCTCAAAACCCCAAATCTCCTAAAATAATCCCCTCCGTGAGAGCGAACAATCGACACTAATAAAGATAAGCCAAGAGCCCCTTCACAAGCTGCTAAAACTAGAAAAAATATAACAAAATAAGCTTCTAACCCCACTCCAGTAATTGCCACTCTTAATAAACCAAAAATCCTTAATATTATAAACTCAAGCCCCAATAATACTCTTAACAAATGTTTATGCTCAAAGATAAAAGCATTGAACCCCCTTCCCGCTATAAATAAAAATACCAACCCCCTTCATCTCCTAATAAACATGTAAAAATTTTATAAAAACAGGTCTAAATCATAAATATCTATGTCCTCACCCTTACGAAAAACACACCCCTTATTTAAATTAGCTAACAGCGCTTTCGTGGATATACCCCTTCCCAGAAATATCTCAACTCTTTGAAATTTCGGATCCCTCCTAGGACTTTGCTTAATTACACAAATCTTAACCGGCCTCTTTTTAGCAATTCACTTCTCCTCTCACGTAGACTTAGCCTTCTCTAATCTTTCCCACATCTGTCGAGATGTAAATTATGGGTGACTCTTTCGAAGGCTTCATGCAAATGGAGGATCATTCTTCTTTATCTGTCTCTATCTCCATATCGGCCGAGGAATCTATTATAGATCTTTCCTATTATCTCATGCCTGAATAGTCGGAATAATAATTCTCTTTATAACTATAGCCACTGCTTTTTTAGGATATGTGCTCCCCTGAGGACAAATATCATTTTGGGGAGCTACTGTTATTACCAATCTTTTTTCTGCTATTCCCTATCTAGGGAATACCTTAGTACAATGGGTTTGGGGAGGATTTGCTGTAGATAATGCAACTTTAACTCGATTCTTTACCTTCCACTTTCTACTTCCGTTTCTTATCTCAGCCGCCTCTTTAATTCATATTCTCTTTATTCATCATTCTGGTGCAAACAATCCTCTCGGAACACAAGCATTCTACGATAAAATCCCCTTTCACCCCTACTTTACATTCAAAGATATTGTAGGATTTATACTAATCTTTTTCTTTTTAATTTCTTTAAGCCTCCTTAACCCTTATCTCCTAGGAGATCCTGATAATTTTATTCCTGCTAACCCTCTAGTAACCCCAGTCCATATCCAACCAGAATGATATTTTCTTTTTGCCTATGCTATTTTACGATCAATCCCCAACAAACTAGGGGGAGTTATTGCCTTAGTAGCATCTGTCACCATTCTAATAATTCTTCCCTTTACATTTACAGCAAAATTCCAAAGATTATCCTTTTACCCTCTTAACCAAATTCTATTTTGAAGACTAGTCTCAGCCGTACTCCTCCTAACTTGGATCGGAGCCCGACCAGTTGAAGACCCCTATATCTTCACGGGACAAACTTTAACAATTCTGTATTTCCTTTATTTTCTCTTTAGACCCCTACTCCTTCTAAGCTGGGATAAACTCTTAAACTGACAACTTAGTTTATAAAAATAGATACTTTGAAAGTATTAGTAAGAAAATATTTTCTAGTCGTCATAATAACAAGAAACATTACTAATTATAAAATAAAATAACTTTAAGTCCCGTAAAAAAAATCAAATAATTTAACGCAAGAGGCAAAAAGCTTTTTCACGCCATATATATCAACTTATCATATCGTAATCGAGGAAGAGTCCCTCGCACTCAAATAAAAGCAAATCTCACCATTACCAACTTTAAATAAAATAAAATTCTCTCTAAAGTTCCCCCTAAAGACAACACCACATATACTCTTCTCATAAATAAAATCCTAGCATATTCAGCTATAAAAATCAATACAAACCCCCCTCTCCTGTACTCAGTATTAAATCCCGAAACCAACTCTGACTCCCCTTCAGCAAAATCAAAAGGAGTCCGATTCATTTCAGCCAAACAAGACCTAAATCAAACTACCGATAGAGGAAAAGTTAATCAAAAAAACCAAATATATTCTTGGAAAGCTCCAAAGCTAACTAAATTAAAATCCCCCACCAAAAAAATATATGATAATAATACTAAAGCTAGCCTCACCTCATAAGAAATAGTCTGAGCCACACCCCGTAACCTCCCCAACAAAGAATATTTACAATTAGAAGATCAACCTGCAGCCATCAAAGGATACACTCCTAAACTCAAACAGCAAAGAAAAAACAAAACCCCTATTTCCAACCTTAATATCCCAAAATCAAAAGGAAAAACCCTCCACAAAATCAAAGAAATAAATAAACTAAACACCGGGGATAAATAGTAAGGAAAAAAATTAGATAAATTAGGAAAAGTTTGCTCCTTTATAAAGAGCTTCACAGCATCAGAAAAAGGTTGTATCAAACCTAAAATACCCAATTTATTAGGTCCTTTTCGAATCTGAATATAACCTAAGATTTTTCGCTCTAATAAAGTCACAAAAGCCACTCCTACTAAAACACAAATTATCAACATTAAATAGCTTACTACCATAACAAGCATAATACAACCTTTGTATTTCTACTCATAGAATGACTCTATCTCTTTAAATTCTAAATCTAATACACCGATTTGCTCATAGCAGAATATTTTATTTCTAAGAGCACTTTCCAGTACACTTACTATGTTACGACTTATTCCACCTTAAATGAAAGCGACGGGCAATATGTACATAATTTAGTACTTTTCTCATTGACTCTTATTAAAAATCCATTACAATTAAATCCTCCTTCATGATAACTACCTCTTCCTTCATCAATCCATTTAAATAAATTTTATTGTAACCCATTCTCCCTATCCTTATAAGCTGCACCTTGACCTAATATATTTAAAAATTTTATTCTCAATAACTATTTCTATAAAAGTTATCTAATAATGGAGGTATACAAACTTTCAAACAAAAGTTAGTAAGATATTACGTGCAGCATCATTTACGAAACAGGTTCCTCTAACTAGACTAAAATACCGCCAAATCCCTTGAATTTCAAGAACGTATCTATTAATAATCAGGCTTCAATCAATTTACTTTAAGTATAATAGGGTATCTAATCCCAGTTTATGCCCTAACCTTTTAAGCTTCTTCAAATTTCAAAATTCTCTTTAATCTCATCATAACAATTAATTTCACCCTTTACTACTACAGACAAAAATAAATTATGAACCAAAATAACTTTAACCTACAAATTTCTATTCAATCTTTAAGTTTAACCGCGACTGCTGGCACAAAATTTAATCAGACCTCTTTATAATTCACCAAATCAAGCTCCTCCTCAATATTTTAATATTTTGTACTGTGCCCTAATCCTTTAAAGCCTTTGCTCAAGAACTTCACAAAAAATATTTAATTCCTTCATATCTTTCCCACAAAAACTTACATATACTCTCTAATTATAATAATAGAAATCCAAGCAAGAATCAAACTTAATTCAATTCAAATTACAAACCTCACAACGTCTCCCATATAATGTTATTTCTTATATTCAATCTAATCACACACCCCCTTTATTAGCTATTTCTTTTCCTTCTTCTTAACAACATAAACTTATTATAATACTCTACAAGTTACTTGTATCTCTAATTATATACACCAGAATTACACTGGCCCCTAAAAGATCAAACCTTTTTATGCTCTATACACTTCTATATAAATATATAAATTTTGGCAACACTCACCTTTCCGTCAATGCGGTGCCTGATATAAAGGGTAGTTTTGATAGAACTAATAATGTGGCTCCCCACCCGCATTAAGCTTTAGTAATACATACATCTTTAAATTTGCAATTTAACGTCTTTTTTCCACT